CCTTTTACCAAATTCAACGTTAGCCAGATTAGTCAACGTTTATATGTTTCGATGCAACAACAAGATGTTATTTGTAACAAGTAGTTTTGTTGGTTGGTTAATTGGTCACATTTGTTTCCTTTTATTCACGAAAAGATTATTCGACTGGATACGGATCTATCTTATGAGTAGCTCTAAGAAGGAACTTGTGTCAGCATTGAATAAGTACATTAATAAGTACCTTGGGGCAGAATTTCAGGTCCGGTTTTCACAATTTCAGTACCGTGTGTCAGAATTTAATAAGTACATTAAGTCAGAATTGACTAAATACAAAAAGAAGATTTATCAGTACCTTGTTAGGTCCCTTGGGGACGAATTTGAATTCCTTATGCGAACCTTTCTGTGGGTTGTGTCAGAAATTCAGTACTTGCTGTTAATAAACTTGAGGAGAAACACGGGTCGGTTCGTGAATATTTTCTTATTTGTTACCTGTGCCTACTATTTAGGCAGAATACCTTTACTCATTTTTCCACATCCACTGATAAGCGTCCAAGCCCCACAACTGCAACCAAATTGGGTAGCCAGACAAGGCCGAGAAGCTTACACTTACTGGGAGGAAGAGGAAGCGGAAAAGGAAGCGGAAAAGAAAGAGGAAAAGAAAGAGGAGACTGCACGAAAAAAAGTGCTATTCAAACAAAAAATTCCTTCCCCGCGTTGGGGAGCGGATCTGGATGAAGAAAAAGATCAAAAATCACACATACCGCTGGAAGGCATTTTTGCGTCCGATTTCGATCAGTTTCCATGGACTCGTCCAGTACGATACATAAGCAATCAACACTTTTTTGGGGCTGTAAGAAAGGAAGCTTCACAATATTTTTTTGATACATGCCGAAGTGATGGAAAAAAAAGAATATCTTTTACAGATCCTCCTAGTTTTTCTAGTTTTAAGGAACTGACGAAAGGGATGATATCTTCGTCCACAGTAGAAAGACTCTCCTTTGATAAACTAGACAAAGATTGGCTTTATAAGAACAAACAAAGACAAAACAACTTAAATAATGAGTTTATAAAGAGAATTGAGGCTCTAGACACGGGATTTCTTTTTCTAGATATACTCGAAAAAAGGACTCGGGTTTGTACTGAAAAAAGGAACGAAACCTGCCTCTGCCTACCAAAAAGGTATGATCCTTTGTTGAATGGGCCCTCTCGTGGAAGAATCAAAAAGTTGAGTAAAAAATTCATCGATGCTCCCAAAAAAAAGAAGAAAAGCGAAGAAAAGGAAAAAAGCGAAGAAGAGGAGAAAAGCGAAGAAGAGGAGAAAAGCGAAGAAGAGGAGAAAAGCGAAGAAGAGGAGAAAAGCGAAGAAAAGGAGAAAAGCGAAGAAAAGGAGAAAAGCGAAGAAAAGGCACCGAAAAGCAAAGAACAGGAGAAAAGCGAAGAAGAGGCACGTCTACGCGAAGAAGCACGTCTACGCGAAGAAGCACGTCTACGCGAAGAAGCACGTCTAAGCGAAGAAAGGGCACTTCTTCAATTGGGTGAATTTCGTGAAAAAGTCTACAATGCAATTAAATCCCGTGCAAGAAAAAAGAATGCAATTCAATCTCGTCGAAGAAAAAAGAATGCAATTCAATCTCGTGAAAAAGTCCAGAATGCAATTCAATCTCGTCGAAGAAAAAAGAATGCAATTCAATCTCGTGAAAAAGTCCAGAATGCAATTCAATCTCGTCGAAGAAAAAAAAATGCAATTCAATCTCGTGAAAGAATCGACGATGGAACTACAGAATCTCGTCGAAGAAAAAAAAATGTAACTACACAATCTCGTGAAAGAATCGACGATGGAACTACAGAATCTAAACTTAAGCAAATCCTTGCTCTAAATCAAATTCATGAGACCCTTTTGCCAGGTTTCCTTGTCGAGTCCCCAAAATATGAAGAGAGAATGTTCGCGATACTAAAAAGCAAAACACTAAAACTAAGAGCAGAAGGAAAATTATATTATAATCCTTTGGCAAAATTTTTTTCTAAGCCTTGGGAAAAAGGGGGGGGAAGCATTGATTGGAACCAGCGAAAACTAAAAAGGCTAGAGCAACTAAGGACTTATCATGAGGGAGAAAGGGTGGGACGAGTGCACATCGGTCAAAGAGTCCCTCGCTGGTCATACGTATTACTCCGCGAGGTCGCATACGACCTGGACGAACCCTTTGTGACCAAGCGGGGAGATGATGAGTGCTTTGATATTATATCAACACGATTCAAATATGACATTCTTATGAAGCAGGATGCTAAAAATGTAATTATCAAAGAGATTGATATTTCTCAAGATAAGAAGATTGATCCGGAGATTGCTAAGGTGATTAATAAGAAGGTTAAGACCGATTTGATCAAGAATGGGGGAGACCCTTATAGTATTGACTTTGAGAAAAGCCTTGCTCATGTTCACGTTGGCAGCCTCAGCACCAATAAAGAGTTGTTGTCGACTAAGGACCTGTGGAGGACCTCCTTGAGAGCGGTGCGCGACCAATTTTGGCATCAGGATGAAGTCAAAGGTATTGCGAAGGTCCTAAGGCGTAAAAACGGAGTTGTTGTAAGAGGGATTGAAATGTTTCCGCATTCCCCTCTTTTTTTGGGCTTCTTAAAAAGTAGACTGTCTCGTTCTTTTAGGGTACTGAAACCCCTTGTTTTGAAAATGCAAAATTTGATGCATAGGTTTGGAATCAAAAAAGGGGACCTTTTCACTCTTAAGGGACCTAAGAAAGAACAGACAAAAACAAAAAGGAAGACAAAAAGGAAGATAGACGAAAAAAAAAGCAAAGCATTGAAAGAACGGAAAAAAGTGAAAAGAATCAAAAAAGATATAAGCGAACTAGACCTCGCGGGCGAAGACGAGCTATTCCGGATTGAGGGAATAGAGGCATGGGATGAGCTTTATTATGGGCTAGGAACAAGAGGTCTCATATTAATTTTTAACTCCTATTTTAGAAAATATATTGCATTGCCTTTAGCGATAATAGCTAAAAATATTGGTCGTATCTTATTTTTGCAGCAGCCCGAGTGGGCTGAGGATAGAAAGGACTGGGAAAACGAGACTCATCTTTTATGCAACGATGACGGTTTTGCTATAGGCGTCATATCCATCAACAACTTTCCGGAGGAGTGGTGGGAATACGGGCTTCAGGTCAAAGTTTTATGGCCTTTAGAGTTGAAACCTTGGCACACAGCGGATAATAGACAAAGGATAACCAACGATTCTGCTTATATAAGGTCTTTCTGGGGACTAGCTGACTATCCTTGGGGTGGTGCCCGACCCGACCGTTCCTTTTCCATTTTTTGGGGGCCCGTTTTTAAAGAACTAGGCAAAAAAAGTCAAAGATTAGCAGCAGAAAAATTGGAAGGGAGCGCCTTTCGACTTATAAGAAGCGGTTTCAACCAAAAAATAAAGCAAAATTTTGTTAGAGTTCTAGGAGACTCAAAAGAAAGCATAAAACGGCTTAAAGAAAGGGTTCTAGTTCTAAAAAGCACAATTTTGAAAATAATAAAAAAAAATACAGGATTGAAATGGATAGGAGTAGATGAATCGAGTGAAACTCAAAAAGAAAAAGATTCTATAATCAGCAATGAGATAATTAATGAATCATTTAGTCAAATTCGATCTACAGCTTCTACAAATTCAGAAGAAAAAATACAAGATCTGATTAATAGAACAAGCACAATCAAAAATGAAATAGAAAGAATTACAAAAGAAAAAAAAAAAGTAACTCCAGGACTAAATAATAGTCCTAACAACAAAAAGCAAAATAATAATGTAGAATCGCCAAAAAATATTTGGAAAATTGTAAAAAGAAGAACTGTTCGATTAATAAGTAAATGGAATTATTTTCAAAAAATTTTCATTGAAAAAATATACAAAATATACCTCGATATCTTTCTATGTATCATTAAGATTCCTAGAATCAATTTAACAAAAAAAATTTTTGAGAAAGACATTTCCAATACTGAAACAAATCAAAAAAGAATTACCGTTAGTTCGACTATAAAAAATATAAATAAGCGGAAGTCACAGATTGTTCCGAAATTTTCTTCCTTGCCAAATTTATCTTCCCTGTCACAAGCATATGTATTTTACAAATTATCACAAACCCTACTTAGTGATAAGTTAAGATCTGTTCTTCAATATCGCGGAACGTCTTTTTTTCTTAAGACTGCAATAAAGGATTCTTTTGAAAGACAAGGAATATTTCATTCCGAATTAAAGCATAAGAAACTTCGAAATTTTGGAACGAATCCATGGAAAAACTGGTTAAGAGGTCAGTCTCAATACAATTTATCTAAGGTTCATTGGGAGCGAGTAGGCACACAAGGCTGGCGAAATACAGTCAACCGACGCCATACGCCTCAAAATAACGATTTAAATAAAGGAGATTCATATGAAAAAGACCCATTACTTCATTCCAAAAAACAAGATGATTCTGAAGTATATTCATTAGTAAGAAATCAAAAAACTAAGTTTAAGAAAAACTATAAATATGATCTTTTAGCATATAAATACATTTCTTCTGAAACTAAGAAGGACTCCTCTATTTCTAAATTGCCATTACAAGTAAATAAGAGCCAAGAGATCGACTTATTTGATATACCAGAGGAGATTTTTTTCAAGACTTATTTCAAGGATTCTATACTAGACAAGAAGTTTATAGACAAGGTTTATCGAGACAATACTTATCTACAAAATTATCTAGACGATACTTATGTAGACAAGCATTATCACAAGGATTATCTATACAGGCCCAAGCCTGATCAAGACAAGGTTTATTTCAAGGATCCTCTAGACAAGTTTTATCTAGACGAAACGGATTATTACAAGGATTATCTAGACAAGATTTATCTAGACAAGAATTCTCTAGACAATTATCTAGACAAGGTTTCTATGTCTCTGAAAAAAACTATAAAGAAAAAACCTGAAAGAAAATATATGGACTTTGATTGGAAGTTTTTCGAAAAATTTCTAGTCAATTTGGAGGCCG